CTTTTTTAGATGTTTCAAAGAATGATTCTAGAATCCGATTGAATCTAAGATACGGATAATTGGTTTACATTATGTAAAAAAGACATGTATATGTGATAATTGACTAGTTATATATGAACTAAAGATATATCTAATTTGCCCTAGTACTGGGAATTTAGTAGGGGATTTCGATAGAAGTCCTTCCATTTCGTCTGTGACTGTGAATTGAATGAATAAAGAGATGAAATTCAAATCAAGAAAAATAACGAAGAATTCAAAGAATGGTTCAGAACAAAAAAATGGAACAACTAAAGTCATATGAATTCACAAAGACAAAGACTTCATGTAGGATAGGAACTAAAAAAGAGATATTGAAATAGTTCGTATGATTCAAAAATATTATTCCTTCAACTCGGAGTTCTTATTTTGGATGAATCTTAGCGATGGAATAATTAAGTTCTAATTCATTGTTTGATTGTATCATTAACCATTTTTTTATTTTTGTGCGAGGAACTTATAATGAATCCACTGATTTCTGCCGCTTCCGTTATTGCTGCTGGATTGGCCGTAGGGCTTGCTTCGATTGGACCTGGAGTTGGTCAAGGTACTGCTGCGGGCCAAGCTGTAGAAGGTATTGCGAGACAGCCTGAGGCAGAGGGAAAAATACGAGGTACTTTATTACTGAGTCTGGCTTTTATGGAAGCTTTAACAATTTATGGACTGGTTGTAGCATTAGCCCTTTTATTTGCGAATCCTTTTGTTTAGTTTAATCCTAGAAATTTGAAAAATAAGTTTTTTCAAATTTCTAATTTTATTGCCTTGGACTGGCCACTTGCTTTTTCGAATTATATTCAGATTTCACTCCTACAATTACTTATTCGTTGAGACAATAACTCGTGGGAAGGACTGATTTGAGGATGAGGAATTAGCATACCGACTCGCTTTCTTCCTTCCCCTTCTTAGTCCAATGCCAATGGAATCCCCTTTCAATTTTAGGAAATGTTGCAACAAACGAGGTATTTCACAATTGACATGGGTCCTGGTACCCAATTCGGATAAGTATCATTCTTATTGGGAATTTCAATTGAAAAAAAAAAAAATCACATCTATTTTTGACTTTGTTAAAAAAAGGGGAAATTAATTAATAACTCAAATAAAAAAAGAGGGAGTGAAGTGATACACAAAGAACTCTTTTCGATTTTTTTAGTCTATCTATAAGGGGAGATCATATGAAAAATGTAACCGATTCTTTCGTTTCCTTGGGTCACTGGCCATCCGCCGGGAGTTTCGGGTTTAATACCGATATTTTAGCAACAAATCCAATAAATCTAAGTGTAGTGCTAGGTGTATTGATCTTTTTTGGAAAGGGAGTGTGTGCGAGTTGTTTATTTCAAAAATAGGCTGGATCCAACCAGATGCACTTTTGTCGTTATAACGACAAAAGACAGGTGCATGATCCCGCGAATGACTTCTGAATAAATTAAGAAATCATATGGAAGAACCATAGCATTTCGTAATTTGTTGGTAAATCCACTTTACTTTGATTCTCTATCAACCAACAATGTGGGACCATTAACATGGTTAAAGCTAAACCGTTTGAAGTCCAGACGCAACATGGTACTCTTTCTACCACTATGTTAATACAGAGATGGGTTCAAAATGAATAGTTAGCAAATTTTTCGGTATATAACACTCATATCGATAAATGATTTGAACCATTTATTGGAAAAATGGGCATTTCATCCCTTTTTATCCAATGCTGAATTGATGACCTATGTATAAAGTCAGAAGCGTTTTTTGGATTTGAAGAAAAAAAACAACTTTGCTGACAATTACATACATGTTTTTTTCTTTGGTCAGAAGAGTCCTCCAAATATTCTGATCCTGGATTAGCGATCAGTTTAGATATTTTGATTTTGGAATATGAAACGAGAAGAGAGGATAGGCTCATTACATAAAAAAAAGATATGGGAATTCCTCATAAGTAATTGAGCGTGAGAGCCAAATGAATCGAAAGATTCACGTTTGGTTCGGGAAGGGATCATGGAAGTTTTAAAATGAATGAAAAAATAATCTACTTTCATTAAGTGATTTATTAGATAATCGAAAACAGAGGATTTTGAATACTATTCGAAATTCAGACGAATTACGTGGGGGGGCCATTGACCAGCTGGACAAAGCCCGAGCGCGCTTACGGAAAGTGGAAATGGAAGCAGATCAGTTTCGAGTGAATGGATACTCTGAGATAGAACGAGAAAAATTGAATTTGATTAATTCAACTTATAAGACTTTGGAACAGTTAGAAAATTACAAAAATGAAACCATTCATTTTGAACAAGAAAGAGCGATTAATCAAGTCCGACAACGGGTTTTCCAACAAGCTTTGCAAGGAGCTCTAGGGACTCTGAATAGTTGTTTGAACAACGAGTTACATTTACGTACCATTAGTGCTAATATTGGCATGTTTGGGGCAATGAAAGAAATAACTGATTAGTCTTTCTACTATAGGCATTATTTTTTT